AACAATTGAAGCGAATTTAGCCGTCAGACGAGCTAGGACGCGAGTAGAGGCTATCAATGAAATTTCATAAAAAATAGGTGCGCCCCAATAAAAAAGGAAATTCTGTTTATACACCATATTTTGGTTCTGCGGATTGAGTCGAATCAACTGTAATGGCATTTCTTATGCAACTAAAATAAAAGGGAGGGTGGGTAGAAAAACTTATTAGATACTAATTACTCCGGTATCTAATAAGTTCTACCTACTATTGGATTTGAACCAATGACTCCCGCCGTATGAAAGCAATACTCTAACCACTGGGTTAAGTAGGTCATTTATCATCACAAAGAGAAAGAAAGGGGCTTGTCATATCGATGAATTATAGATGCAATCTTATTTCTAAGCAATACCAATTCTTGGCAGGAAACAGATCAGAAGCTATCATGTTGGATCATAGAAGATTCATCTTGACAAGAAATTATTTCCATGATAAACTATCTATCACAAGGGCTATAGCTCAGTTGGTAGAGCAACTCGTTTACACGCGCGCCAATGTTTTTCAGGGGAGTCCATCATGCAATCAACAAAATTGATCTTATTGATAAATCGGTGTCTTACTCTATATATTCGAGGGAACAATAGCCTGACAAATATTTGGTTCGGTCCGCTTTGGGTGCCAATTTAGGCTCCAAAAAGAACCCATCATTGATTCGATAATTGATAAGGTGAATACACAGCCCATTCAATGCTAGGCATAATGAGTATAAGGACCTCAAAAAAATATCTTTTCGTACTATGAACTTTAAGGTGTATGAAGTTTCATATTTGACTCTTTGAGCAGAGCGATAGAGACTCCATTTAACTTAGGTTGATCTAGGCCAGAGGCAGACCTACGTCAAGGTAACTCTTCTTTGAAACACTTTGGTATTGCTCCTGAATCATAATCTAAATAATGAATCAGAGCACGTGGAGCCATCTCGTTATCTTTCTGTTAAGAAAAAGTATGGCGGACTATCTGATATTTTTATCAGTTGATGAAAGAGCCCAATGCAAAAAAAATGCATGTTGGGTCTTTGGAACAGTTCGAATCATTTCGATAATAAAAAGTTTGATCTGTTTTACCGAGAAGGTCTACGGTTCGAGTCCGTATAGCCCTAAAAATTTGTATAGTTTTCATTTCCTCATTCTTGTTTGTTGGTTGTAGTCGGACGGTCGTTTGGCCCATCGAAATAGAATAATTATCACATGCTCCGAGCGACCCCCGTGGGTGAGCATGAAGTGGAAAAAATTCATTTCAGTGGGCCCAATCGGTATTTTTTTGATCTCGGATAAAAAAACCCGTCCTTTCTTCTTTGTGGATGAATTACACACAAATTTTTCCTGTTTTCCTATCCAGGATCAAAGGGTTTGTGATATTCCTTTTCTTTTTGTACAAAATATCTTTTTATAGATCTCAATATACCCCAATCCAATTGCTCACCATTCCAATTCTACCGATGCTGACTTTATGCAAGAAGGTTGAGGTCTCCTTTTTGCACTTGGACGAGTTAAGAAGCCCCCAACTCATCGTTTTTTCGGGAGCAGAACTCAATTCGTTGTTTCAGAGATAATGAATGGGTCCTAACTCTATTAGTGTTTGCATCCCTGTCTATTTCCATGAGTTGTTTGGGGGATTTGGTCTGTCGAATCATTAGATTTTCTAAAGCGCGATTCGATTAGAAGAAGTTTATTTTGTAAATTATTTAGGATTCGGCTTACTTTCCCGTTGTGATATACTTCGTCGTGTAGGGTTCGTTCAAAATAAATATTTTTTTGCATGAAGGCTAACCCAGTGGTTGGTCTTACTTTAAAACTAATTTTTATTACATTAATAAGTATTCCCACCTTTTCGGACCCATTTCAAGTCAAGTCCTAAAGACCGATATTCTCGATTCTTCTTTTAAGACTTCGAGCTTTAATTTCATAACCCGATTCTTTTTTGGGGAGACGGGTTGCAGGTCGAGGTAGTACAGACTAAAAAATGGTAAATTGGGGATAGAACCCTAGGATTGTTATATGTAAGGGTTTCTCTCAATTCAATGCATTGAATAAAATCTATTAAGTCTAGAACAAGGATAAAAAAGAGAATAGGGCGATGCATTCAGTTTCCGTATCTAATCAATAGAAACAACAATCCTCTAACTGGATTGGATCGTAATGAAAAGAATAAACCAATACCCTTCGGTTTTATTATATGAATATTCATAAAATATATAACATCCATATAGAATTCTTAATATTCTTAATAGTATCTTAATTTAATCTTAATAAAAATTTTCTATAAATTATAACTAAAAAAATATGTAATTCTTTTTTCTCTTTTTTTTAGAGAAAATCTGAGACAAGATAAAAACGATAAGTTTGTAATAAGAGCATAATATGTCTCTAGCATATCGAAATGGAATTGAAATAAGTGAAAATAGGACTCCACTCGATGAACCTTGAAACAAGAATGACCCACAGCAAAAAACTGGGGAGTTCA